TTATTTTAGTAAATACATTCAACCAACCCCAATTCTTTTACCCATTAACATCTTAGAAGATTTCACAAAACCTCTATCCCTTAGTTTTCGACTTTTCGGAAATATATTAGCCGATGAATTAGTCGTTGTTGTTCTTGTTTCTTTAGTCCCTTTAGTAGTTCCTATACCTGTCATGTTTCTTGGATTATTTACAAGTGGTATTCAGGCTCTTATTTTTGCAACTTTAGCCGCAGCTTATATAGGCGAATCTATGGAGGGTCATCATTAATTCATTTTCGAAAGACTATTTTTTATTATATCAAGTCAATATATGTTTCAAGATAATCTACTTAGGGAACATACTTGTATGTTCTCAAGTATGTTCTATAGTAATAGAAAAGGGATATTAGAGGGGGGTTGTTTAGTATAGAAAGGCCGAACTGGGCATATGGAATCGAATAGTTATAAGCCAACTCCTGTAGCTGTTTCAATTCAAAGAAAGATTCTAGAATCCAATTGAATTTAAGGTAGAATGCTGGGTTTACGTTATGGAAGAAAGGCATGTATATTGGATATTAGATATTGACTATTTATATATGAACTAATATTAAGCCCTACTTTAATTTAGGGGGATATTAATAGAAGTCTTTTTTTATGTTTTTTTTTTCATTTATTTATGACTATGAATTGAATGAATAAACAAAGAAAATCAAGCAAGAAAGGGTCGAAGAATTCAACGAATGGTTAGAAAGAAGGAAATGAGAAACTCACGTTGTATAGATTCAGGAAAGACTCAACAAATAGGAACTAAAAAGGAGAAACCCTTTCTGATGATCTGATGGAATATTTTTATTTCAATTCGGAGTTCTTACTGACTTCGACTGGCTGAATCTTAGTCGATGGAATAATTCAGTCAAAATTTTTTCGTTGATTGTATCATTAACCATTTCTTTTTTTTTTGTGTGAGGAACTTATCATGAATCCACTTATTTCTGCCGCTTCCGTTATTGCTGCTGGATTGGCTGTAGGGCTTGCTTCTATTGGACCAGGAGTTGGTCAAGGTACTGCTGCAGGCCAAGCTGTAGAAGGTATTGCGAGACAGCCCGAAGCAGAGGGTAAAATACGCGGTACTTTATTGCTTAGTTTGGCTTTTATGGAAGCTTTAACAATTTATGGATTGGTTGTAGCATTAGCTCTTTTATTTGCGAATCCTTTTGTTTAATCCTAATCCGAAAAAATACGTATTTTTTTCTTTCTTTGGCTTGCCTGCTTGCCTTTTCGCATTATACCAAGATTTCGGATTTCGCTCCTACAATTGCTTATTCGTTGAGAAAAACCGGGGGGAAGGGCTGATTTGAGGATGAGGAATTAGTGTTACTGACTCGCTTTCTTCCTTCCCCTTCTTAGCCCAACGAAAGCTTTGCTTTTTAGGAAATGGTGCAAGGAGGTATTTCGCAATTTACACGAAACCCCGGTGCCTAATCCTATTCGAATAAGTCTGATTCTTATTGGAAATCTCAATTGAAAAAGAAAATACATTGCGCAATGGAATAGATTTTTAATCTATTTTCGATTTCTAAATAGGAAATAGGTCAAGTAATACAACAAAAAAGAATGTTCGATTTTTTAGTCTATCTATAAGAGGAGATCATATGAAAAATGTAACCGATTCTTTCGTTTCCCCGGGTCACTGGCCATCTGCCGGGAGTTTCGGATTTAATACCGATATTTTAGCAACAAATCCAATAAATCTAAGTGTAGTGATTGGCGTATTGATCTTTTTTGGAAAGGGAGTGTGTGCGAGTTGTTTATTTCAAGAATAGACTGGATTCAACCAGCTGCACCTCTTTTCGGTATAACTAGTAAAGAAAGGTGCATGATCTCGCGAATTACTTCTGAATAAATTAAGAAATCATATAATCATATGTAAGAACCATAGCATTTCGTGATTCGTTGGTAAATATACTTTGATTCTCTAGCAACCAATAACGTGGAACTATTAACATGGTTAAAGCTAAACCGTTTGAAGTTCAGCCACAGCATGGTACTCTTTCTACCACTATATTAATACCGAAATGGTTTCCCATTTCCAAGGAATAGTTAGAAATTTATCGATATATAACACTCATATCGATAAAAAGATTTGAAACTTTTATTGGTATTGGAAAAGGGTTCATACTTTTTTCTTTTTTTTACATTTTTGTTTAAATGCCAAATGCTGAGTTGATGACCTATTTATAAAATAAATCTCAAATAAGAAAATTTTTTTGGATTTGAAAAAAAAAACAACTTTGCTGACAATTACATATTTTTTGTTTGGTCAGAAGAGTCCTCCAAAAATTCTAGCCTTGGATTATTGATTCATTTCCAATTTTGTTCGAATAGGAACAAAGAGTAGAGGATAGGTTCATTACATTCAAAAAAGATATGGAAATTTACCATAAAAAAATTGAAGTAATTGAGCGTGAGAGCCAAATGAATCGAAAGATTCAAGTTTGGTTCGGGAAGGGATCATGAAAGT